GCTAGTGTAGCTTAATTTAAAGTATGGCACTGAAAATGCTAAGATGAAAATTAAAAATTTTCCGCAAGCATAAAAGGTTTGGTCCTGGCCTCAGTATTAATTGTAACTAGAATTATACATGCAAGTTTCAGCATCCCCGTGAGAATGTCCTAATCAGTCTATAAACTCATCAGGAACTGGTATCAGGCACACACACGTAGCCCAAGACACCTTGCTTAGCCACACCCCCAAGGGATTTCAGCAGTAATAAACATTGACTAATAAGCGCAAGCTTGAGTCAGTTAAAGTTTACTGGGTTGGTAAATCTCGTGCCAGCCACCGCGGTTATACGAGTAACCCAAATTAATACTTACCCGGCGTAAAGGGTGGTTATAGGAAAATCTGCAGTAACTAAAGTTAAGACCCCATCAAGCTGTTATACGCACCCATGATTGGAAACATCAACAACGAAAGTGACTTTACTAAAATTAGAAACCTTGATTCCACGGCGGTTGGGCCCCAAACTAGGATTAGATACCCTACTATGCCCATCTACAAACTTAGACAATAATCTACCATATTGTCCGCCAGAGTACTACAAGCGCTAGCTTAAAACCCAAAGGACTTGGCGGTGCCTCAGACCCTCCTAGAGGAGCCTGTTCTGTAACCGATAATCCCCGTTAAACCTCACCACTCCTTGCCAGTACCGCCTATATACCGCCGTCGTCAGCTCACCTTGTGAAAGGTAAAAAGTAAGCAAAAAGAATTAAATTACAAACGTCAGGTCGAGGTGTAGCGAATGGAGTGGGAAGAAATGGGCTACATTTTCTATTAAGAAAACACGGATAGTAAATTGAAAAACTACTTCAAGGTGGATTTAACAGTAAGGGAAAATTAGAATATTTCCCTGAAGCCGGCTCTGAAGCGCGCACACACCGCCCGTCACTCTCCTCAACAAATCTATATCTTTTTTTAAAAAAATAATCTAATCAAGAGGAGGCAAGTCGTAACATGGTAAGTGCACTGGAAAGTGCACTTGGTATCAAAATGTAGTTAAACTAGTAAAACATCTCCCTTACACCGAGAAGATACCCGTGCAATTTGGGCCATTTTGAACCTTAAAACTAGCCTAATTAACCCCTAAACATAACACTATTAATTACCCCACCTTTTACTGTAAAATTAAAACATTTTAAACCTTCTAGTATGGGTGACAGAACCAAGATTTAAGCGCAATAAACTATGTACCGCAAGGGAAAGTTGAAAAAGAAATGAAATAACCATTAAAGTAACACAAAGCAGAGACTCAATCTCGTACCTTTTGCATCATGATTTAGCAAGATCAACTAGGCAAAGAGACCTTAAGTCTATTTTCCCGAAACTAAACGAGCTACTCCGAAGCAGCATATTAGAGCCAACCCGTCTCTGTGGCAAAAGAGTGGGAAGACTTCCGAGTAGCGGTGACAAACCTACCGAGTTTAGTGATAGCTGGTTACCCAAGAAAAGAACTTAAATTCTGCATTAATTTTTTAAAATTATCAACCAAGAAAAATCACCTTAAGATAAAAAATAAGAATTAATAGTTATTTAGAAGAGGTACAGCCCTTCTAAATTAAGACACAACTTTTAAAGGTGGGTAATGATCATATTCATTAAAGGATTCTTCCCCAGTAGGCCTAAGAGCAGCCATCTGAAAAGTAAGCGTCACAGCTCCAGCCCCCATTAATCCTATAATTTTGATATTATCTCAAAACCCCCTTGTTTTTATTGGGTTTTTTTATAAAAATAAAAAGAACTTATGCTAAAATGAGTAATATGAGGCCAACCCTCTCCTTAACACAAGTATAAATCAGAAAGAATTAAATCCCTGATAATTAACGGACCCAGACTGAGGGCATAATAATGATTTATCATTAACTAGAAAATCTTATTTAATTTACCCGTTAACCCTACACAGGAGTGTTTTAAAGGAAAGATTAAAAGAAAATAAAGGAACTCGGCAAACATAAACTCCGCCTGTTTACCAAAAACACCGCCTCTTGATTACTATAAGAGGTCCCGCCTGCCCTGTGACAATGTTTAACGGCCGCGGTATTTTGACCGTGCGAAGGTAGCGTAATCACTTGTCTTTTAAATGAAGACCTGTATGAAAGGCATCACGAGAGTTTAACTGTCTCTATTTTCTAATCAATGAAATTGATTTTCCCGTGAAGAAGCGGGAATAATACCATTAGACGAGAAGACCCTATGGAGCTTCAAACACTTAGATTAATTTTGCAAAATATTTTTTACCCCAAGGGCTAAACCACATATAATATTTTTAATTTAACTGTTTTTGGTTGGGGTGACCAAGGGGAAAAACAAATCCCCCTTATCGATTGAGTACTAAGTACTTAAAAACTAAAGCGACAGCTTTAGTTGATAAAATATTTATCGAACAATGACCCAGGACTTACTGATCAATGAACCAAGTTACCCTAGGGATAACAGCGCAATCCTTTCCAAGAGTCCCTATCGCCGAAAGGGTTTACGACCTCGATGTTGGATCAGGACATCCTAATGGTGTAACCGTTATTAAGGGTTCGTTTGTTCAACGATTAATAGTCCTACGTGATCTGAGTTCAGACCGGAGAAATCCAGGTCAGTTTCTATCTATGAATTAATTTTTCCTAGTACGAAAGGACCGGAAAAATGGAGCCTATGCCTTAGGCACGCTCCTTTTTCACCTACTGAAACAAACTAAATTAGGTAAGAAAATATTACCTAAAACCCAAGACAAGGGTTGTTAAGGTGGCAGAGCCTGGTAAATGCGAAAGACCTAAGTCCTTTAATTCAGAGGTTCAAATCCTCTCCTTAACTATGCTTCAACCCACCATACTATATTTTATTAATCCTCTCGCCTATATTATTCCAATTCTCCTAGCCACTGCTTTCCTTACCCTCGTAGAACGAAAAATTCTTGGCTATATACAATTTCGTAAAGGCCCCAACATTGTTGGAGGACCATATGGTATTTTACAGCCTATCGCAGATGGGATTAAACTCTTTATTAAAGAGCCAGTCCGCCCCTCATCATCTTCTCCATTCTTATTTTTAGCCGCCCCAACCCTAGCACTTACCCTGGCCCTCCTTATATGAACACCACTCCCACTCCCACATTCAATTGTTAATATTAATTTAAGTCTTCTATTTATTCTAGCAATCTCAAGTTTAACTGTATATACAATTTTAGCATCAGGATGAGCATCAAATTCAAAATATGCCCTCATAGGGGCACTTCGAGCCGTTGCACAAACTATCTCATATGAAGTCAGCCTAGGTCTTATCCTACTATCAATAATTATTTTCGCAGGTGGCTTTACCCTCCATACATTTAATTTAGCCCAAGAATCAATTTGATTTTTAATTCCAGGTTGACCCCTAGCCATGATATGATACATTTCAACCCTAGCAGAAACAAACCGAACACCATTTGATCTTACCGAAGGAGAATCAGAATTAGTCTCAGGTTTTAATATCGAATATGCTGGAGGCTCATTTGCCTTATTCTTTTTAGCTGAATACACAAATATCCTAATAATAAATACCCTTTCTGTAATTTTATTTTTAGGCACCTCCTATAACCCATTAATACCACAAATCTCAACATTCATCTTGATAATTAAAGCAACCCTTTTAACTCTTATCTTTTTATGAATCCGAGCATCCTACCCCCGATTCCGATATGATCAACTTATACACCTAGTTTGAAAAAACTTCTTACCCCTTACCTTGGCCCTTATTTTATGACATATTACCTTACCTGTTGCCCTAACAAGTCTCCCCCCTCTGACTTAGTTGGAAATGTGCCTGAATAAAGGACCACTTTGATAGAGTGGATGATGAAAGTTAAAACCTTTCCACTTCCTTCTAGAAAAACAGGATTTGAACCTATACTTAAGAGATCAAAACTCTTAGTGCTTCCAACTACACCACTTTCTAAGTAAAGTCAGCTAACACAAGCTTTTGGGCCCATACCCCAACAATGTTGGTTTAAATCCTTCCCTTACTAATGAATCCAATTGTACTAACCATTATCATCTCCAGCCTCGGCCTAGGCACCACAATAACATTTATAGGTACACATTGACTATTTATGTGAATAGGTCTCGAAATTAATACTCTAGCTATTACTCCTCTAATAATTAACCAACACCACCCACGAGCAGTAGAAGCAACCACAAAATATTTCATCACACAGGCAACCGCCTCTGCTTTACTCTTATTTGCTAGCGTAACAAACGCCTGAGCTTCTGGAGAGTGAAGTCTTCTTGAAATAATTAATCCAACATCTGCCACACTTGCAACCATTGCACTGGCCTTAAAAATTGGCCTCGCGCCTTTACATTTTTGATTACCCGAAGTCCTTCAAGGACTAAATCTCACCACAGGTTTGATCCTATCAACTTGACAAAAACTCGCCCCATTTGCCATCCTCCTTCAATTATACCCTACACTAAACCCAAATCTACTTTTATTTTTAGGTGTTACCTCTGTCATCGTAGGTGGTTGAGGAGGACTTAACCAAACCCAACTACGAAAAATTCTAGCTTACTCATCAATTGCTCACCTTGGTTGAATAATTATAATCCTACATTACTCCCCCAATCTTACTCAACTTAACCTAACCTTGTATATTATTATAACCTCAACAACCTTCCTACTATTCAAAACATTTAACTCCACTAAAATTAACTCCATTTCTACCTCAGCAATTAAATCTCCACTCCTATCTATTATCACCCTAATAACCCTACTATCCCTTGGTGGCCTCCCCCCACTAACTGGATTTATACCAAAATGGTTAATTTTACAAGAACTTACTAAACAGAATTTAAATATTTCTGCTACTATTGTAGCCTTTGCAACCCTTCTCAGCCTATTCTTTTATTTACGCCTATGCTATTCCATAACCCTAACAATATCCCCAAATTCTATTCACCTATCCTCATCTTGACGAACAAAAATTCTTCAACCAAACCTTTTACTAATAACAACCGCCTGCCTCTCAATTCTTCTTCTTCCATTAACCCCAACCATTTTTATGTTAACCCTTTAAGAAATTTAGGCTAATAAGACCAAAAGCCTTCAAAGCTTTAAGCGAGAGTGAAAACCTCCCAATTTCTGTTAAAATTTGCAAGACTTTATCTTACATCTTCTGAATGCAACCCAGATACTTTAATTAAGCTAAAATCTTCTAGGCAAGTAGGCCTTGATCCTACAAAATCTTAGTTAACAGCTAAGCGTTCTATCCAGTGAACTTTTACCTACTTTCCTCCCCCGGGAGGAAAAAGGGGGAGGAAAGCTCGGGGAGGGGGTTTAACCTCCGATTTCGGATTTGCAATCCGACGTAAATCTACTTCAGAGCTGGTATGAAGAGGAATTTAACCTCTGTCCACGGGACTACAATCCGCCACTTAGTTCTCAGTCATCTTACCTGTGGCAATTAACCGTTGATTTTTTTCTACAAATCACAAAGATATTGGCACCCTTTACTTAATCTTCGGTGCATGAGCAGGAATAGTAGGTACTGCCCTAAGTTTACTTATCCGAGCAGAGTTAAGCCAGCCCGGAACACTCCTTGGTGACGATCAAATTTACAATGTAATCGTTACTGCCCACGCTTTAGTAATAATCTTCTTTATAGTGATACCAATTATAATTGGAGGGTTTGGAAATTGATTAGTCCCCTTAATAATTGGCGCACCAGATATAGCTTTCCCACGAATAAATAATATAAGTTTCTGACTTTTACCTCCTTCCTTACTTTTACTACTTGCCTCAGCCGGAGTTGAAGCAGGGGCCGGCACTGGTTGAACAATTTACCCTCCTCTTGCAGGAAATTTAGCTCATGCCGGAGCATCAGTAGATTTAGCAATTTTTTCCTTACATTTAGCTGGTATTTCTTCAATCCTAGCCTCTATTAACTTCATTACAACCATTATTAACATAAAACCCCCAGCTATTTCCCAGTATCAAACACCGCTCTTTGTTTGATCAATCCTTGTAACTACTGTCCTTCTCCTCCTTTCTCTCCCTGTCCTCGCAGCTGCAATCACAATATTATTAACCGACCGAAACCTTAACACAACATTTTTTGACCCTGCAGGAGGCGGGGACCCAATCCTTTATCAACACCTTTTCTGATTTTTCGGACACCCAGAAGTTTATATTCTAATTCTTCCAGGCTTTGGAATAATCTCTCATGTAGTTGCTTATTATTCAGGTAAAAAAGAACCTTTTGGCTATATGGGGATGGTTTGAGCAATGATAGCAATTGGTTTACTTGGTTTTATCGTTTGAGCCCATCATATATTTACAGTAGGAATAGACGTTGACACCCGAGCTTATTTCACCTCAGCAACAATGATTATTGCCATCCCAACAGGTGTTAAAGTCTTTAGCTGATTAGCAACTCTACACGGTGGAACTATCAAATGAGAAACCCCTCTTTTTTGAGCTCTTGGTTTCATTTTCCTGTTTACAGCAGGAGGGTTAACAGGAATTGTATTAGCAAATTCTTCTTTAGATATTGTTCTCCATGATACTTATTATGTAGTTGCCCACTTCCACTATGTCTTATCAATAGGAGCAGTATTTGCCATTATAGCTGGCTTTATTCATTGATTCCCATTATTTACTGGATACACTCTTCATTCTACTTGAACAAAAACTCAATTTTTAGTGATATTTATTGGAGTCAACCTAACCTTCTTCCCTCAACATTTTTTAGGTTTAGCTGGTATACCACGACGATACTCCGATTACCCAGATGCCTATGCTCTCTGAAATACAGTCTCCTCAATTGGATCATTAATTTCCTTAGTCGCTGTAATTATATTTTTATTTATTATTTGAGAAGCATTTGCTTCTAAACGAGAAGTACTATCAGTCGAACTACCCCACACAAATGTTGAGTGACTCCACGGGTGCCCACCACCTTACCACACCTACGAAGAACCAGCATTTGTTCAAGTACAACGAACTTCTTTTTAACGAGAAAGGAGGGAATCGAACCCCCATCTACTGGTTTCAAGCCAATCACATGACCACTCTGTCACTTTCTTCATGGGCTACTGGTGAAATATCACACTGCCTTGTCAAGGCAGAATTGTGGGTTAAATCCCCGCGTAGCCTTAGCGAAAGCTAGTATGGCACACCCCTCACAACTAGGATTCCAAGACGCGGCATCACCAGTAATGAAAGAGATTCTACACTTCCATGATCACACCATAATAATCGTATTTTTAATTAGTACTCTTGTACTGTACATTATTGTCGCAATAGTCTCCACTAAGTTAACCAACAAATATATTCTAGATTCTCAAGAAATTGAGATTATCTGAACAGTTCTCCCAGCTGTTATTCTTATTTTAATTGCACTTCCCTCATTACGAATTCTTTATCTTATAGACGAAATTAATGACCCGCATCTTACCATTAAAGCAATAGGTCACCAATGATATTGAAGCTATGAGTACACCGATTACGAAGATCTCGGCTTTGACTCTTATATAATCCCCACACAAGACTTAGCCCCTGGTCAGTTTCGACTGTTAGAAGCCGACCATCGTATGGTTGTCCCAGTTGAATCTCCAATTCGAATCCTAATTTCAGCAGAAGATGTCCTTCACTCATGAGCAGTCCCAGCCCTGGGCATTAAGATAGACGCAGTACCTGGACGTCTAAATCAAACAGCCTTTATTACTTCCCGTCCCGGAGTTTTCTACGGACAATGTTCAGAAATTTGTGGTGCAAACCATAGCTTTATACCTATCGTAGTCGAAGCAGTTCCTCTAGAACACTTTGAATCATGATCATCTTTAATACTTGAAGACGCCTCACTAAGAAGCTAATATGGGTTAAGCACCAGCCTTTTAAGCTGGAAGCAGGTGACTCCCAACCACCCTTAATGAATGCCCCAACTAAATCCTTCCCCCTGATTTTTAATCCTTATATTTTCATGAATTTTTTTCCTAATTATTTTACCAAAAAAAGTAATAAAACATTCATTTAACGATAAACCCACACCTAAAAGCGCTGAAAAACTTAAACCAGAACCCTGAAATTGACCATGAACCTAAGCTTCTTTGACCAATTCTTAAGCCCCTCCTTTCTTGGGATACCATTAATTGCTATAGCAATTATAATTCCATGATTAATCTTTCCTACCCCTACAAATCGATGGTTAAATAATCGGGTACTAACACTCCAATCATGATTTATTAATCGATTTACCTATCAATTATTACAGCCCATAAATTTCGGAGGCCATAAATGAGCTGTAATTCTAACAGCCCTTATACTATTTTTAATTACCATTAATCTCCTTGGCTTATTACCATATACCTTTACACCAACAACCCAGTTATCTCTTAACATGGCATTTGCCGTTCCACTTTGATTAACAACAGTATTAGTAGGCTTACTAAACCAACCTACTGTGGCCCTTGGCCACCTTCTACCAGAAGGCACTCCCACCCCATTAATTCCCGTCCTCATTATTATCGAAACTATTAGCCTCTTTATCCGACCCCTGGCATTAGGAGTTCGATTGACCGCTAATTTAACAGCTGGTCATCTTCTTATACAACTTATTGCCACAGCAGCCTTCATTCTTTTAACCGTTATACCAACCGTAGCTTTATTAACATCTCTAATTTTATTCTTATTAACTATTTTGGAAATTGCTGTAGCAATAATTCAAGCATATGTTTTTGTCCTTTTACTAAGCCTTTATTTACAAGAAAATGTTTAATGACTCACCAAGCACACGCATATCACATAGTTGACCCTAGCCCATGACCATTAACAGGAGCTGTTGCTGCTTTATTAATAACATCAGGCCTAGCCGTCTGATTCCATTTCCATTCTATAACTCTCCTTTACCTCGGATTAACTCTTCTTCTTCTAACCATGGTTCAATGATGACGAGATATTATTCGAGAAGGCACATTTCAAGGCCACCATACCCCTCCAGTCCAAAAAGGGCTCCGTTACGGAATAATTTTATTTATTACCTCAGAAGTATTCTTTTTTTTAGGTTTTTTCTGAGCCTTTTACCACTCTAGTCTTGCACCAACACCAGAACTAGGTGGATTCTGACCACCAGCAGGAATTTTTCCCTTAGATCCATTTGAAGTACCCCTCCTAAATACCGCAGTTCTCCTGGCTTCCGGAGTTACGGTAACTTGAGCCCACCACAGCCTAATAGGAGGGGATCGAAAAGAAGCCATTCAAGCCCTAATCCTTACCGTAACCCTTGGGTTTTATTTCACAGCCCTTCAAGCCATAGAATACTACGAAGCCCCTTTCACTATCGCTGATGGAGTCTACGGATCAACATTCTTTGTTGCCACAGGTTTTCACGGCCTCCACGTTATTATCGGTTCAACATTCTTAACAATTTGTTTACTACGGCAGATCCAGTATCATTTCACATCACAGCACCACTTTGGCTTTGAAGCCGCTGCATGGTATTGACACTTTGTAGATGTAGTATGACTATTCCTTTATGTTTCCATCTATTGATGAGGCTCATAACCACCTTTCTAGTATAATCTAGTACAAATGATTTCCAATTATTTAATCTTGGTTAAAATCCAAGGAAAAGTAATGAATCTCATCATAGTCTCTGTCGCGATTACGGCCCTCATTTCCCTAATCCTCGCTTTCTTAGCATTTTGACTCCCTTCATTAAATCCAGATAATGAAAAATTATCCCCATTCGAATGCGGCTTTGATCCCCTAGGAAATGCACGCCTCCCATTTTCATTACGTTTTTTTCTTGTAGCAATTCTATTCCTCTTATTTGATTTAGAGATTGCTCTCCTCTTACCACTACCTTGAGGTAATCAATTGCCTACACCAAGTACCTCCTTAATTTGAGCAACAAGCATTATTATTTTATTAACCGCAGGCCTCATTTACGAGTGACTTCAAGGAGGCCTTGAATGAGCAGAATGGGTGCTTAGTCTAAATAAAGACCACTAATTTCGGCTTAGTAAATTATGGTGAAAATCCATAAACACCTTATGTCCCCTATTTATTTTAGCTTTAGCTCAGCATTCATTTTAGGCCTAATGGGCCTCGCATTTAATCGATCCCACCTTTTATCCGCCCTCTTATGTCTAGAGGGAATAATATTATCCTTATTTATTGCTATTGCCCTCTGATCAATAACATTAAATTCCGTTTCCTGCTCAACTATTCCAATAATTCTTCTAACATTTTCCGCCTGTGAAGCCAGCGCAGGATTAGCCTTATTAGTGGCAACTACCCGAACCCATGGTTCTGATCTCCTTCGAAGCATAAATCTACTCCAATGCTAAAAATTTTAATTCCAACAATTATACTACTTTTTATCACATGGTTATCACCAAAAAAATGATTGTGATTAACTACAATAACCCATAGCCTCCTAATTGCAACACTAAGCCTACTTTGATTTAAATGAAATTCAGATATGGCATGAGATTTTTCCAATTATTATTTTGGCATTGATCCACTCTCCGCTCCCCTACTTATCCTTACCTGTTGACTTCTTCCATTAATAATTCTAGCGAGTCAAAATCATATTTCCACCGAACCAATCCAACGCCAACGCACTTACATTTCACTTTTAATTTCACTTCAAATTTCCCTAATCATAGCCTTCAGTGCTACAGAAATAATTATATTTTATGTTATATTTGAAACTACACTTATCCCCACACTTATTATTATTACACGATGAGGAAATCAAACTGAACGTTTAAATGCAGGAACATACTTCCTATTTTATACCTTAATCGGCTCCCTCCCACTACTCATCGCTCTTCTCCTTTTACAAAATGATTTAGGTTCACTATCCATAATTATTATACAATACTCCAAACCCTTTAACCTAGCATCATGGGCCGATAAATTCTGATGAACAGCCTGCTTAATTGCCTTCTTAGTAAAAATACCCCTTTATGGAGTCCACCTTTGACTTCCCAAAGCCCATGTTGAAGCTCCTATTGCCGGATCAATGATTTTAGCTGCAATTCTACTTAAATTGGGGGGCTACGGAATAATGCGAATAATTCTTATTCTTAATCCTTTAACAAAAGAAATAGCATACCCCTTCCTAATTTTAGCCATCTGAGGTGTAATTATAACTAGCTCAATTTGCCTCCGACAAACTGATTTAAAATCCCTAATCGCTTACTCCTCAGTAAGCCATATAGGATTAGTTGCTAGCGCAATTTTAATCCAAACACCATGAAGCTTTGCAGGAGCAACCACGTTAATGATTGCACATGGACTAATCTCATCAGCTTTATTTTGCTTAGCTAATACCAACTATGAACGTATTCACAGCCGAACACTTCTCCTAGCACGAGGCATCCAAATTATTCTTCCATTAATAGCAACTTGATGACTCCTTACTAATCTTGCCAACCTCGCTCTCCCACCAACTCCTAATCTTATAGGCGAACTCCTTATTATTACCTCATTGTTTAATTGATCCAACTGAACTATTTTATTAACTGGTTTAGGGGTACTAATTACAGCCTCATACTCCCTTTATATATTCTTAATAACACAGCGAGGCCTTACCCCTCAACATATGCTTTCCTTAAACCCTTCATTTACACGAGAACACCTTCTCCTCACCCTCCACCTTCTCCCTATACTTTTATTAATCCTCAAACCAGAACTAGTCTGGGGTTGAACTTTCTGTGATTATAGTCTAACAAAAACATTAGATTGTGGTTCTAAAAACAAAAAGTTAAAATCTTTTTAACCACCAAGAGAGGTCTGGGACACAAAGAACTGCTAATTCTTTTCACTGTGGTTCAAATCCACGGCTCACTTAGCTCTTAAAAGATAATAGTTATCTATTGGTCTTAGGAACCAATAACTCTTGGTGCAACTCCAAGTAAGAGCTATGAACATAGTCTTCAATTCCACTTTTCTTCTTATCTTTACAATTTTACTCTACCCATTAATTTTACCTTTTTTTCTTAAAAAACTTAATACTGATTGATCCTCTTCCTATGCCAAAACAGCTGTAAAAATCTCTTTCTTCATTAGCTTAATCCCCCTATTTATTTACTTAGACCAAGGTTTAGAATCCATTACAACCAATTGAAACTGAATTAATATTGGACCATTTGACATTAACACAAGCTTCAAATTTGATTTTTACTCAATTATCTTCACCCCCATTGCTCTCTACGTAACTTGATCAATCCTTGAATTCGCTCTTTGATATATGCATTCAGACCCTAACATTAATCGCTTCTTCAAATACCTCCTCCTCTTTTTAATCTCAATAATTATTCTAGTCACCGCTAACAATATATTTCAATTGTTTATTGGCTGAGAAGGAGTTGGAATTATATCCTTTCTCCTTATTGGCTGATGATACAGTCGAACAGATGCAAACACTGCAGCCCTTCAAGCCGTAATCTATAATCGTGTCGGAGATATCGGACTTATTTTAAGCATAGCCTGATTAGCCATGAACTTAAATTCATGAGAAATTCAACAACTCTTTTTTTTATCCAAAGATAAAGACTTAACCTTTCCTCTACTAGGATTAATCCTAGCTGCAGCAGGAAAATCAGCACAATTTGGACTCCACCCATGATTACCCTCAGCAATAGAAGGACCAACACCAGTTTCCGCCCTACTTCATTCCAGCACTATAGTCGTAGCCGGCATTTTCCTCCTAATCCGCCTCCACCCATTAATGCAAAATAACCATACCATCTTAACAACGTGTCTATGCTTAGGAGCCTTAACCACCTTATTTACCGCTACATGCGCTTTAACCCAAAATGATATCAAAAAAATTATTGCCTTTTCAACATCCAGCCAACTTGGTTTGATAATAGTTACAATCGGACTTAATCAACCACAACTAGCATTTTTCCATATCTGCACCCACGCCTTTTTCAAAGCAATACTCTTTCTTTGTTCAGGTTCAATTATCCATAGCCTTAATAATGAACAAGACATCCGAAAAATAGGAGGTCTCCATAAACTTTTACCATTTACCTCCTCCTCTTTAACCATTGGTAGCCTTGCCCTTACAGGCATACCATTTTTATCTGGGTTCTTCTCTAAAGATGCCATTATTGAATCCATAAACACTTCCCACTTAAACGCCTGAGCCCTAACCTTAACCCTTATTGCAACCTCCTTTACCGCCATTTACAGCCTACGTCTTATTTTTTTTACCCAAATGAAATACCCACGATTTATAACCTTCCCCCCAATTAACGAAAATAATATCCTACTTATTAATCCCATTAAGCGCCTTGCTTATGGAAGTATCCTTGCCGGCTTAATTATTACCTCTAATCTTCCGCCATCAAAAACACAAATCATAACCATAACTTATCCATTAAAATTATCAGCTGTACTAGTAACAATTATTGGTCTGCTTCTAGCATTAGAATTAGCCAATTTAACTTATACTCAACTCAAAATTACCCCAACCCTATCAACCCACCATTTCTCAAATATATTAGGCTATTTTCCCCAAATTATTCACCGACTTTTACCAAAAGGCAACCTATACTGAGCCCAACATATTTCAACACATCTAATTGATCAAACTTGAAATGAAAAAATTGGACCAAAAAGTTCCTTTCTTCAACAAACATTTTTAATTAAATTATCAACTCAAATCCAACAAGGGTTTATCAAAACCTATTTAATATTATTTTTCCTAACAATAACTTTAGCTATTTTAATTATCCTAATCTAAACCACTCGCAAAGCACCATACGATAACCCTCGAGTTAACTCTAAAATTACAAACAATGACAAAAATAAAACTCACCCTCCCAAAACCAACATCCCTCCCCCATTAGAATATAATATGGCCACACCCTCTAACTCCCCTCGCCCCATCTCCAACTTACTAATCTCTTCCATCCCCACCCAACTAACTCCATCCCACTTTACAACAAAATATTTACCCGCAAAAAAAACCCCAACTAAATAAATACCAACATATATTAATACAGATCAGTCACCTCATGTTTCACGATAAGGCTCGGCAGCAAGCGCCGCCGTGTAAGCAAATACTACCAATATCCCCCCCAAATAAATTAAAAATAATACTAAAGACAAAAAAGATCCACCATGCCCTACTAATAAACCACTCCCAACCCCAGCTGCCATCACTAACCCTAAAAGCTGCAAATATGGAGACGGATTAGATGCCACCGCCATCAACCCCAAAACAAGACCCACTAATATAATAAACATAAAATAAATCATTATTCTCATTTGGATTTTAACCAAAACCAATAACTTGAAAAACTATCGTTGTTTATTCAACTATAAGAATGATAATGACCACTAATATCCGAAAAACTCATCCACTTTTTAAAATTATTAATCACACCTTAATTGATTTACCAACACCTTCCAACATCTCAATCTGATGAAACTTCGGTTCACTTTTGGGACTTTGCCTTATTATCCAAATCCTAACAGGCCTATTTTTAGCCATACATTACACTGCAGATATCTCCCTCGCTTTCTCCTCAGTGATTCACATTTGCCGAGATGTTAATTATGGTTGATTAATCCGTAATATTCATGCTAACGGAGCATCTATTTTTTTTATTTGTATTTACTTACACGTTGCCCGAGGATTGTACTATGGATCTTACCTTTCTAAAGAAACATGAAATATTGGAGTAATTTTACTATTTTTACTAATAGCAACAGCCTTCGTAGGTTATGTTTTACCATGGGGACAAATATCCTTCTGAGGGGCCACAGTTATTACTAATCTTCTTTCTGCCCTGCCATATGTTGGAAATACACTAGTACAATGAATTTGAGGGGGTTTCTCAATTGACAATGCCACCCTAACACGCTTCTTCGCCTTCCACTTCATTCTCCCATTCCTAATTCTTGGGTTAACTTTAATTCATCTTCTCTTCCTCCATGAAACCGGCTCCAATAACCCCACTGGAATTAATTCTGATATAGATAAAATTCCGTTTCACCCCTACTTCTCTTACAAAGACATCCTTGGTTTCCTTCTAGTAATTTTATTGCTTACCCTCTTGGCCTTATTCTCACCTAACCTTTTAGGTGATGCTGAAAATTTCATCCCAGCAAATCCCCTAGTAACCCCTCCCCATATTAAACCAGAATGGTATTTCCTATTTGCCTATGCTATCCTTCGATCTATCCCTAATAAACTAGGTGGAGTCTTAGCTCTTTTATTCTCAATTTTTATCCTCCTTTTAGTCCCACTTCTCCACACTTCAAAACAACGAAGTAACACCTTCCGCCCATTTACCCAATTCCTATTTTGAATACTCATCACTAATACAATTATTTTAACATGAATTGGGGGCCAACCAGTTGAACAACCATTTATTTTTATTGGCCAAATCGCATCTATTTTTTATTTTTTACTATTTCTTATTTTTATTCCATTAACCGGTTGGTACGAAAATAAAATGCTCAACCTAAATTAATGTTTTGGTAGCTTAATCCTAAAAGCGTCGGCCTTGTAAGCCGGAAACTGGAGGTGAAATCCCTCCCCAAAACATCAGGGGAAAGAGGGTTGAACTCCCACCTTTGGCTCCCAAAGCCAAAATTCTACTTAAACTATCCCCTGTATGCCACAAAATCATGCAAATCGCGTATTTTGTGAGTAAGTCAGTTTTACATATTAATGACTTATCCCACATATACTAATATACCACATACTACATACATGTTTAATCATCATTAACAGACTTACCCCATCTATATTACATCTCTATGTTTAATACTCATTAATCTATATTCCCCTACTTCATAACATAAATTGTTAACCCCCATTTTACTGAAAAATCAATTAGTCCATAACATTTAAACTCCTAACCCTTACTTTCTTATGAATAACATTTCCATTCCATACAATCTTCTACACCTCATTTTATTAACATTAGTAAATTCATTGCGGGTTCCTAAGAGATCCGCAATGATCCGTCCAGTGCATATAGTGTACGGTTTGTGGTACTTTCCTAATTAACTCCCCTACAATTGATCAAATGCTCGCATTTGGCTAACATTAAGTACTAACAGTTCTGTACGTATCAGAACTCATTATCCGCTAGTTCCCTTAGCTGGCATTCTACTCTTAATCGTCTCAAGATTTCTTGCCCTCCCTATTTTTTTTTTTCGGTATGAAGCATGAACTATGCCCAAGGGCTGATCAAAAAACACTAAGATAAGCATCATAGCTTCCTCGACAATTATATTTATATTACTCAATACTCTCATTCTTGAATTATAATTGTCAAGTTGACCAAGTCCCCAGGAGGATGGAAGTTATGACGCCATAGGTGACACATTTCGATTTTGTGGTTGATTTAACTTTACTAGAAGAAAGACATATCATTAACCCTCATTAATCTAAATTGTTATAAACGTTTAATGGGAAATGCATTTCACTCTTTTCCTCATACTTCTTCCTATTCGAGCATAATATTAAGGTTTTTTTAGGTTGCCCCTTGGGTGGCGAAGTGAAAGACGATTGATTGTTGATTATTTTTTTTGGGAAAAACCCCCCCTCCCCCCTAATATGCATTTTGGCTATCTCGAAAAACCCCAAAAACGAGGGCCGGATACATATATTTTTTGTGTGTGTAAAAAAAACTCTTGATTTACATTGTTGCACAATGTGAC